AAACTCTGAATACTACGTGGATAATTAATCAGTAAGACTACGAGGGATAAGCTTCATAGTCAAAAGGGAAACAGCCCAGATCACCAGCTAAGGCCCCTAAATAATTACTAAGTGATAAAGGAAGTGGAAAGGCTTAGACAACCAGGAGGTTTGCTTAGAAGCAGCAATCCTTTAAAAAGTGCGTAATAGCTTACTGGTCTAGCAATTCTGCGCCGAAAACTTACGGGGCTAAGTAATTTGCCGAAGCTGTGAGATAGACTTTGTCTATCGGTAGGGGAGCGTTCTGCGGTAGATTGAAGTGTTAGCGGAAGCGGACATGGACGAAACAGAAGTGAGAATGTCGGATTGAGTAGCGAAAACATTGGTGAGAATCCAATGCTCCGAAACCCTAAGGTTTCCTCCGCAAGGCTCGTCCACGGAGGGTTAGTCAGGTCCTAAGATGAGGTTGAAAAGCGTAATCGATGGATAATAGGTTAATATTCCTATACTGATTTTGATTGGTATCGAGGGACGAAGAAGGCTAGACTAGCCAGAGATTGGTTACTGGTTTAAGAATCAAGGTGTTGAAGATTAGAGAAAATAATCTGAGCTGAGAAACGAATACAAGATTGAAAAAAATCAAAGTAGTTAATGTCAAACTTCCAAGAAAAGCTCGCTATGCCTTAAATCAAAATTACTTGTACCTTAAACCGACACAGGTAGGGAGGTAGAAAATACCAAGGAGCGCGGGAGAACCCTCCTTAAGGAACTCGGCAAAATAGCTCTGTAACTTCGGAAGAAAGAGTGCCTTTTAGGCTGCAATATCAAGTTCCAAGCAACTGTTTAGCAAAAACACAGGTCTCCGCAAAGTTGTAAAACGACGTATGGAGGCTGACGCCTGCCCAGTGCTGGAAGGTTAAAGAAGTTGGTTAGCGCAAGCAAAGCTGATAACTGAAGCCCCAGTGAACGGCGGCCGTAACTATAACGGTCCTAAGGTAGCGAAATTCCTTGTCGAGTAAGTTTCGACCCGCACGAATGGCGTAATGATTTGGAAGCTGTCTCGAGGAGGGACTCGGCGAAATAGAACTGGCTGTGAAGATGCGGCCTACCTGCGCCTGGACAGTAAGACCCTATGAAGCTTTACTGTATCCTGATATTGGATTTCGATTTTCTTTGCGCAGAATAGGTGGGAGACTAAGATGCTAGTTTTTCGGAATTAGCGGAGTCATTCGTGAGATACCACTCTGGGAAAATTAAAATTCTAACTTCATATCGTAAGCCGGTTGAAAGACATTATCAGGTGGGCAGTTTGACTGGGGCGGTCGCCTATCAAAAGGTAACATAGGCGTACAAAGGTTTTCTCAGTTCGGTTAGAAATCGATCTTCGAGTGCAAAGGCAAAAGAAAGCTTAACTGTGAGACAAACAAGTCGAGCAGAAACGAAAGTTGGTCTTAGTGATCTGACGATACTGTGTGGAAAGGTCGTCACTCAACGGATAAAAGTTACTCTAGGGATAACAGGCTAATCTTTCCATAGAGTTCCTATCGACGGAAAGGTTTGGCACCTCGATGTCGGCTCGTCGCATCCTGGAGCAGTAGTATGTTCCAAGGGTTGGGCTGTTCGCCCATTAAAGCGGCACGTGAGCTGGGTTCAGAACGTTGCGAAACAGTTCGGTCCATATCCGGCGTGGGCGTTAGAGTATTGAGAGTGACCTTTTTCTAGTACGAGAGGACCGAAAAAGACATACCTCTAGTGTACCAGTTATTGTGCCATCGGTAGACGCTGGGTAGCTATGTATGGTTTAGATAACCGCTGAAGGCATCTAAGTGGGAAGCTGTCCTCAAGATGAGTACTCTTTGGTTGCGACAAGACTAGTCGCTTGATAGGCATCCGGTGTAAGTATAGTAATATATTCAGCCTAGATGTACTAATAAACCTTATTCTTAAGTATAATTAGTTCAATCAACTTTTAATTGCGGTGTTTTTAGCATAATGGCCCCACGTTATTCCATTCCGAACATAACTGTGAAACATTATTGCGGCGAAGATACTTCAGGAGGAGTCCTTTGGGAAAATAGCACAATGCCGTAATTTTCTTTTTTATTCTTTGAAAGTAAACTTTGTTCTTTTTTCTAAAAGAAATTTAAAAACCTTTGTTTCGAAATTACAGAAAGTTATCCGAAATTCTTTTCAAAACTCTCTGAAAAAGAAGAAAAAATGACATCTAAAAAATGATCAAAATCCGATATATTTAGCGGATTTTGATTCATTTTTACATGTCAAAATTGGGAAAAAATCATAGAAAAAGTTCCCCTTTTCACCTCCACAAAAAGTCCGAAAACTCTTGATTTTTCTAAGCAATTTTTAAAAAACCAAAGAAAAAATATCCTTGTAAAAATTCTGAAAAATATAAAAAACAAGAACTCAATACGAGAGAATAAAAAAAAAACTAATTAACCAACCCTGATTGTTATATGCTCCTTTGGTCCTTGGTCTTGTTCTTTTAGTTGATGACCTTGAAAATCTTTATATATTTTTATGATTACTATCTATATTAATTATTATTATCTTTGTAAATTGAAATCCTTGTAATGGTTCTTCTTTTATAACATAGAACCGAATTTCTTTTCTTCGTCCTTTCGATAGATTCTAGAAGAAAGTATTTTCTAAATCAATCAGATTGATTCTCTGGAAGAAAATGAATGAATTAGAAAGAGTACGTTGATCATAGTCTAAAACGAAATCCCTGAGTATGAACAGTAAGAAAAGGTAGAATTACGTGAAAGTGTAAGTAAGAAGCTAATAACAGTGTTTTTTCTGTGGTAAAAGAAAATCCATCTAAAAAAGGTAGATGAATTTTCCCCTAAGTATTCAAAGAGATTTTTTATGAGTATGATTAAGAGAATTGAAAAAAAGTTGTTGAAAGAAATAAGAAAGAAGAGCACGTAAAAGAGAACCAGCGCAAGAGACAAGAAAGAGTTTAAAAGTGAAATCTTTCCAATTAGAAAAAGTAAGAAAATGAGAAAAAGAATTTTTGAGAACAAAAGAAAGATCGATTTGTTGAAGCTTATGATCGATTTGTTGATCAACAATAGGTCGAATATCCTGATTGTTGTTTTTGTATATAGAAGAAAGTAAAGGAAGAAGAAAGAGAGCGAAGCAAAAAAGGTTAAAAAAAGAGTGATAGTCTCTGTCTGTCTTTGAAGACTGAGTAGTATGACTAAGAAATTGTAGTTTAAAGTCTTGAACTTCTTGGTAATTATGTAAAGTAAAAATTTGAAATTTTTTAATAAGAGCTTTTCGAAGTAAGAATTTATTGGAAATAGGATTAGGAATCTTGTTTATCTTTTTTCTAAAAATCATAAAAGTGAAATAGTAAAGTAAAAAAAAGGTTAGAAAGGAAGCATATTAGTATAAGTAAGAGGATCGATTTGAATAAGAGCATTAGAAATTTCTTTTTGAATTCCACTGAGACCCTTTTTAATTTTCTTAAGAAAGCCTACTTTTTTTCATTGTTTGTCTCTCCTCCTTCCATAGGAATGTTAGGTAAAGCAGGAAAAATATAACCAGTAGGAAGATCAAGAGAGAATTTGTCCTTATTAACTATCTCGTCAAATTCTTTAGTGTCTATATTATTGCGTATAAAGGAGTCTCGAACCATCCCAATACCTTTGAGAACTTCCTCATTATCACTCTGACACTGATTCAAATTCTTGGAAGCATAATTAAAAGCCTGTATATATTCATCTTTTTTCTCAAGACAATTATGAAGAGTATTATTAAGGTTAGTTATAGTGATTTTGGTATCAAGTAAACATCTATTTTTTTCATCTTTTTCGTGATTGAAATCGTTTTCAAGAGTTTTGTTTTTTTGTTTTAAAGTGTCATTATCGTTAGTAAGTCGTTTGACATTTTCTTGTTGTGCTTTATCAGTCTTTTCAACTTGAGTTTTAAATAAGTTAACAAATTGATTAGTTAAATCATTGAAAGATTTTCTCCAACCATCGACACCCTCAAAAGTTTTGTTAACCATATTATTTCTATAATCGGGTTCAGTAATGACTTTTAAGATTTTTTTAGAAAAGAAGAAGAAAAAAGAAAAAAAAGAAAAGCAAAAAGAATTTGTTTATGTTCAAAAAGAAAATCTTTCCACGTGGGCTTTTTATCAGGAATTTTAACGGGAAGTTCAACAGGTAACTTAGGAAGCCCACTGCGAGGTTGGCGAGAAAAAAATTCATATAGTATAAGACCGACAAAAATCCCAAGAGAATTAGAAAAAGGAAAAGAAAAAGGAAAAGGTTTTTTTGTGTTATCATTTTTATCTTTTTCATTGGGAGTAGGATTATTTCCAAGAAAATCAAAATCAAAATTTGGATTCTCCTCTTTTTTTTCTTTTTATTAAGAAAATCCCAAAGATATCGTCCAACTTTGATGGTATCTTTGGCCGTAGAAAAAGGATTCAACGGAGAAAACATAAGAAAAAGGAAAAGAGAAGGATCAAAAACAGAACCTCCTTGAATTTGAAGATTATGAGGAAGTTTGTTAAGAATAGAATTCTTAGGAAATCCAATGTCAAAGAGTTGTGCACTTTTGTGCACAATACCTTTGTTCACTGTATTTCCTTCGATGAGGGTGTCAACAATTTGAATAGTTTCGGTCATAGTTTCAGATGCTAAAACTGATAGTAAGAAGCCTCCAGTAAAAAAAAAACCAGCCATTTTTCCTAAAAACCCTATTCCTTTATTTAAGAAATTTTCTATTATTTGATCTTGAAGAGAATGTTGAAAGGTGTAAGAACGATAAAAACCCAGATCTTCATCAAAAATCCAATGCTGGTCCACGTTAATAACCACTTTATGATTTAAATCATTGTCCCTCATATTGTTTCTATTTTTATAAAGATTAAGATTGTTTAATTATTATTAAAAAAAATATCTCAAGCGTTAGTTGAAAAAAAAGAAAATCAAATAATAAGTTCTTAACTTAGAGTTTCCATATTTTTTAACCAATAATCTTATTTGTGAAAAAAAAAGTGAAATTTTCTTTTTAAAACCCTCCCATTTATTGATTTTCTTTTGATTATTTGAGTAATAATCTTCAAATATGTTTTGAATTTGTTTTGCGTCCATAAATATGATTAATTAGTTATTCGGTTATAGTTTGTAATTTGGTTTTTAACAGTTCTAAATTTTTTAAAACAAGAGCAGTTTTAGATTTCTTAAACAAACTATTAATTAATTTTCTTTTGTTTTGATGATTGGAAAAAAGTATTTGAAAGAAATAAGAAAGCAGGAATTGATCGGATAAAGAATGATCCTGAATTAAGAAAGGTTAAGTATCCTGGTCGTAAGACTGTCTTAACACAAGAAAAATTTAAATTTATCAAGGAACACAGTTTATAAAGGTCTAGAAAAACTAGGTGTTATGGAGTTAAATCCTAAATGGATTGAAAATAAAACTAAGGAAAATATCAATTAATCGTAAGATAAAATTATGAAAAATTTATTCAGAAAAATAGAAATATGTTTTTCAAGATCATAGTTTTTTAACTACTTTTTTGAATATAGAAGAAGAGATTTTCTCTTTGCAAAATAATTTTTTATTCTTTTTCTTTTTTTATGAATATTAGTAAAAAATAATTAAGAAATAAGAAAATTTCAAAAAAATTATGTATTTTGTTACATAATTTTTTTGAAATTTTGTGAGAATTAACCAACGATAACTGGAGCAGAAACTGCTAAGTCAAGAGGGAAGTTGTGAGCATTACGTTCATGCATTACTTCAATCCCTAAGTTCGCACGGTTAAGAATGTCAGCCCAAGTGTTAATTACACGACCTTGGCTATCAACGATAGATTGGTTGAAGTTGAAACCATTTAAGTTGAATGCCATTGTGCTAATTCCTAAAGCAGTTAACCAGATACCGATAACTGGCCAAGCAGCTAAGAAGAAGTGTAAAGAACGAGAGTTGTTGAAACTTGCGTATTGGAAGATTAAACGTCCAAAGTAACCATGAGCAGCTACGATGTTATAAGTTTCTTCTTCTTGACCAAATTTGTAACCATAGTTTGTAGATTCTCCTTCAGCTGTTTCACGAATTAAACTAGAAGTAACTAGAGAACCGTGCATTGCAGAGAATAAAGAACCACCAAATACACCAAGTACACCAGCCATATGGAATGGATGCATTAAGATGTTATGTTCAGCTTGGAAAACTAACATGAAGTTAAATGTTCCTGAAATTCCTAAAGGCATACCATCAGAGAAGCTTCCTTGACCGATTGGGTAAATTAAGAATACAGCAGTTGCTGCTGCTACTGGAGCAGAGAAAGCAACGAAAATCCATGGACGCATTCCTAATCGGAAGCTTAGTTCCCATTCACGACCTAAATAACAAGCAACCCCAGTTAAGAAGTGTAATACAATAAGTTGGTATGGACCACCATTATATAACCATTCATCTACAGAAGCAGCTTCCCAAATTGGATAGAAGTGAACACCAATAGCGTTCGAACTAGGAATAACAGCACCAGTGATGATGTTATTTCCATACATTAAAGAACCAGCTACTGGTTCACGGATACCATCAATATCTACTGGCGGAGCAGCGATAAAGGCGATAATAAAACAAGTAGTAGCAGTTAAAAGTGTAGGAATCATTACTACACCAAACCAACCAATGTATAAACGGTTTTCTAAACTTGTAATCCAAGAACAAAAACGTTCCCAGATACTTAGGCTTTCATATCTTTCTAAAGTTGCTGTCATAGTCGTCCCCTCTTCCAAAAGAAATTTTATTAATGATAAATCTTTTTTTAATTCCCAATTTCAAAAAGAAATTATTGGAAAAAGATTTGAAACCTTGTTCGAAATAAAAATTTTAAAATAAAAAGAGAAAGAAAAAAAATTTAAAGTTTGTTTCAAAAAAGAAACTGGATTCTCTCAATTTCCTCTAGATTTCTTTTCTTCTAAATTTTTCTTAAAAGAATAAAAAAAATTATGTTTTTTGATTATCAATTTCCAATTCTGGGATGTTTTTTTTTGTTTTTTGCTATGATTCTTTATTGGATCAGTTTTTATTTTCCTAAAAATTCTGTTCTTTTTCAAATTTGTACTTGTTTAGTTATTGGAAGTAATTTTACCTTTGCTTTGACTTTGTTAATGAGATGGATTGAAGAAAAATATTTTCCATTAAGTAATTTATATGAATCATTAATTTTTCTAAGCTGGGGAATTTCTACCATTCATTTATTTCTAGAATTTCAAACAAAAAGTAAGATTATAGGGGCTATTGCAAGTCCTATTGTATTTTTTTTATCCGGTTTTTCTAGTCTGACTTTACCAATAGAGATGCAAAAAGCCTTACCTCTTGTCCCCTCTTTACAATCCAATTGGTTAATGATGCATGTTACTATGATGATGATTAGTTATGCGACGTTAATTATAGGTTCTTTATTATCTCTTTTATATTTAGCTTTCTTTAGTTTTTCAAAAAGAAAAGAAAAGAGAAAAGAAAAAAATTTAGAAATTCAAAATTTTTCCATTTCATCTTCTTCTTCTATTGAAACTAGTTCTTTACCTCTTCCTTACTCAAACTTTTCCCTTCTTCAAACGGTAGATTTATGGAGTTATCGAATAATAGGATTAGGTTTTCCTTTTTTAACGATTGGAATTATTTCTGGAGCTGTTTGGGCAAATGAAGCTTGGGGTTCTTATTGGAGTTGGGATCCGAAAGAAACGTGGGCATTAATAACTTGGTTAGTTTTTGCAATTTATTTACATTCTCGTTTGTTGAAAGGTTGGCAAGGAAAACAAGCTGCAATTTTAGGTTCATGTGGTTTTTTTGTTATTTGGATTTGTTATTTAGGCGTTAATTTTTTAGGAAAAGGACTTCATAGTTATGGATGGGTTTTATAGAATTTTGATAAATTTTCTTGTTCAAAACATTCTAAAATACATTTTTTAAAATATTTTATATTATGAAGTTTCTACTTCATAATATGAAACATTTTTTTATCTTATTTAATAATCTTTTATTATCTAGTCTTTATTAATATTAATATGCAAGCCCCATACTACGAGTTGTTTCTCCTCCCAAATATACTCGAACACTTAAAAAGTCTGTAGGACAGGCACTTTCACATCTTTTACAACCAACACAATCTTCTGTTCGAGGAGCCGAAGCTATTTGACCAGCACGACAATCTTCCCAAACTACCATTTCAAGAACGTCAGTTGGACAAGCTCGAACGCATTGAGTACATCCAATGCAAGTATCATAAATTTTTACTGTATGACTCATAAATTTTCTCCAAAATTTTCTTTAATATCTTTATTATAATTCTTTTTTTATTACTTTCTATTCTTTATGATTTTGAGAAATTTAAAAACTAAGAAAAAGATATGAATTTTAGAAAAAGAATTTATTTTTTATCTTGTTTTTTAACTTTTTTTTTGTTTAAACTCCCCAGGTTGGGCTTGAACCAACGACCTATCGGTTAACAGCCGACCGCTCTACCACTGAGCTACTAGGGATTCTCTACTCTATATATTACTCCTTATATTGTATACAAACAAAAAATCTTTTTAGGTTGAGACAATGGAAAAGCAATCTTAAAAAAGGTCTATTGTCCTTTTTTAAGAAAAGCACTTTTAGAAAGAAATTTTTCTATGGAACGAACTAGATTTTCGAATTCGATTTCTAGTTTAATTTTCCCACGATTTGTAGATCCTCCTATCCAAGAATTTGTGGATTCTTGAAAAATCCAAATTTGAGTATAAGGAAGATAGCTGAGACTAGCAGTAAACATTAAGAGTCCAAATCCAAAATAAATAATGAAAATACTTGGATCATATTTAATTTGTAATCCTGTTGAAGGTAAAATCTCTAGAATTTGAAAATTGAAATCTAAAGAATCTCCAATTTGGCTCATTTTTAAAAAATTTCCGTTTTTATCATAAACAAAAAAAGTATTTTGTAATTGATCAAAAATTAAGGTATTTCTTGTTTCTGAAGAAAGAAGGTTTGTTGGATTGGGAATCCAAGTAATCCAAGATTTTGAGCTTTTTTCTAAAGAAAAAAGAGGTACTTCATAAAGAATCTTTGTTGAATTTTTAGAATTTTGTTCGTTTCCAAATCGAACTCCTAAAAGGTTCCAGTCACTTTGATAAAAATCTATATTTTTGTATCTTAAAGGATTATTGACTGAAATAGTTTGATTTCTAATTTCTTTTCCTACAGAATCTAAAATAGATAAGTTTGAATAAAACTGATGGATTCGATTATTTTCATATTCAACCCAAAAATCATTTATTCTTGTTGTTACTGTAGGAAGGGAAGTAAACCATCCAATTTGAACGGGATTTTGAATATGAAAAATTTCTCCTTTTGGTAAAACTTCTTGAGCTTTGAAATTATTAAAAGCACTTAGAAAAGAACCAAATAAAATAATAATTAAACTAAAGTGAACTAAAATTGGACTAATTCTTCCTATTAGTCCTTTATATCCATAAACAAAATTTTCTTTCTGATAAGTATAAAAGTTCAAATCTTGAATTTTTAAAAGAAGGCTTTCTTTTAAATATGAAAGATTTTTTATTTTTACCGAAAATGGCAAAGAGAGAAAAGATTTTTTTTTTTTTCGAAAAAAATATTCTTTTGAATTTGAAAAAATTGGAAATTGTCGAGTTAGTGTACAACTGATTAAACTAATGACTAAAAAAAGTAATAAAAAGAAAAACCACCATGTTCTATAAACATGGTCTAATCCAAAAAACGCGATAAATTGCCATGTCACAATTCCAAAAATTGGTTTTTCTATAGGATAATTTTCTTTATAAAACTCTAAAGTCTCTTCTTGTTCAATAAAAGATCCTAGAGAACTAGCAATCGCTAGACAAGCAAATATAATTAAAGCAAATTTTACACCAGTAAGAAATTTCAATGATTTTTGAAGAGAAAGTAATTTCATAAATCTTTCTTTTTTTAAGAATAGAAGAGTTATCTTTTTTTGATAGAAATTGCGAATTAAATTGATAATTTCCAACGTCCTTTACTTCTTCTCTTTTTTAAAACTTTTCTTCCTTTTTTTGTCGCTAATCTTGCGCGAAATCCTGAAGTTTTAATTACTTTTTTTCGTCCTCCATTTAATGTGTGTTTTGTCATTTTTCTTTTATCTTTTAATTTAATAATTTAATGGATTATTTAAAAAATAGTATATCATAGCAGAACGAATTTGGTCGAACATTAATTTAAAAGATTGAAAAGCTTCTACATTATACTCCATTAAAGGATTTTGTTGACCATAAGCTCGCCAATTAATTGTTTCTCGTATATATGTCATTCTTTCTAAATGTTCTGTCCAATAAATATCTATAATCAAAAGATATAAAATTGAGCGATTACTTTGAAGAAAACCTTGTTGATATAAATTAGATTGGGCAAATCGAAGATCATTTGAAATCCATAATTCCGAATAGAGATTTTTTGGAGTTTCTTTACTTTCAGTTTTTAATTGATCTATTGAATAAGAATCAAACCATTTTTGAAGTTCTGATTGAAGTTTAAAAAAATAATTGTTACTCGTTTTTTTAATAAAAGAAAGAATTTGTTCATCAAGGAAAGATTCACAATAACGAAAAAAGAAATCTTCTGAAATTTCATCACGTAATATTTCGTTTCTTGCTTGAAAAAGCTCTTTTCGTTGAACATTTAAAATTTCATCATATTGAAAAACATTTTTACGCAAATCATAATTGTAGTTTTCAACTTTTTTTTGCGCATTTTCTAAACTGCTGGTTAATAAATTTGATTCCAAAGGAATGTCTTTATCTTGAACTAAATATTCAACCCAACGACGAATATTCTCTCCTCCAAAAATTTTCATTAATTCATCTTCTAGAGAAACATAAAACTGAGAGTTTCCAGGATCACCTTGTCTTCCTGCTCGACCACGAAGTTGATTATCAATTCGTCTAGTTTCATGTCGTTCTGTTCCTAGTACAAATAATCCACCTAATGATTTTACTTCCGAATTTTCTTTTATCCAACTTTTGGAAATTTCTTCATAAAGTGAATTGTAAAAAAGTCTCAAACTTTCTTGACAAGTTTCTAAAGAGTAAGGTAAATTGCTTAAATCTAATTCAAGTTGCTCTCGAGTTTCATATTCTGTAAAAATTTTTTTCAAAAGATGTTCTTCTTCTTTCTTTAAAGAAATTTCATTATTTTTGTTTTCAATTAAAATTTCACGAAGTTTTTGTTTGACTTTAAAACTTGTATTTCCACCTAAAATAATATCTGTTCCTCGTCCTGCCATATTGGTTGCAATTGTAACTGCATAACGTTCTCCAGCTTGAGCTACAATTTCACTTTCGCGGGCAACATTTTCAGGTTTTGCATTTAAAATTTGATGTGGAATTTTTGAAATTTTAAAAAGTTCAGATAAAAATTCAGACTTTTCTACACTTGCTGTTCCTATTAAAATTGGTTGTCCTTTTGAAAAACATTCTTTTGTTTTATTTAAAACTGCTTTCCATTTTGCCAACTCTGTTTGATAAACTAAATCTGAAAAATCTTTTCGAATCATTGGTTTTGCCGTAGGTAAAACAACTACTTCTAATTTGTAAATATCTTGAAATTCTTTTTCAGCTGTTTTTCCTGTTCCTGTCATTCCGGCTAATTTTGGATATAGAGTAAAAAAGTTTTGATAAGTTATTGAACTTTTTGTTTTTGTTCCCCCTCCAATTAGAACATTTTCTTTTGCTTCAATTGCTTCATGAATTCCTAAACTCCATCGACGATCTTCCATAATACGCCCGGTGAATTCATCTACAATTAAAATTTTGTTATTTAAAACTATATAGTCTTTATTTAGTTTAAATATATATTGAGCTTTTAAGGCATTTAAAATTTCTAAAATCCAAGGATCATTAGAGTCGTAGAGAGTATTTTTTCCCAACTTTTCTTTTGCTTTTTTATAACCGCTTTCTGTTAAATTGATATCTCTACGTTTTTCATCTACTTGAAAATGCACATCTTTTTCTAACCAATTTGCAATAAATTTTGCTAGGAATAATTTGTTTTTATTTAAATTTTTGCTTACTGTTGACAAAATTAAAGGAGTTCTTGCTTCATCAATTAGAATAGAATCAATCTCATCAATCACGCAAAAAGAAAAAGGTCTCTGAACAACTTCAGTTAAATGGGAAGCTGAACTATCACGTAAATAATCAAAAACTACTTCTGAATTAGTTACGTATGTAATGTCGGAAAAATAACTTTTCTTTTTCTCGATAACTGAACTTGTACTCTTTACTAGTCCTACCGATAGACCTAATTCCGTATATATTTTTCCCATCCATTTTTGATCTCTTTCAGCTAGGTAATCATTGACAGTTACAACATGAACTCCTTTTTTTAATAAAGCATTTAAAGAAACAGGTAAAGTAGAAGCTAAGGTTTTTCCTTCTCCTGTTTTCATTTCTACTATTTTCCCTTGATGAAGATGAACTCCAGCTAAAAGTTGAGTATCAAAATGTTTTAACCCTAATTTTCTATTTGAAATTTCTTGGACAAGTGCAAACCATTGAGGAATTATTTTTGACAGTTCTTCTTTTTGACTACGTTTTTTCAATTTTTCTGTTTGATCACGTAACTCTTCTTCAGTTTTTAATCTTAATTGAGTTGATTCAATTTTTATTTCATATACAAATTGTTTCATGACTTTTCTTTCTCATTCTTTAATTTTAATCAATCTTTTTAATGCTCTCTCACCTGTATACTTTTTCTTTGCTTGGTTGAAATATGATTTTTTCTCTAGGTTTTAAAAAATTTTTTCCTTTGTTTCCTTTTTTTTTGATTTTTATAATAATTCTTAGAAGATCTTTTTTTCAATATAAAAGCTTTCTCTTTTTAAGAAATATATATTGATATATTATATATTACACTTTCATTCCGTTTTTTCTTCGTTTATAATTTTGTTTACAAATTAATTAAAACTAACATTCAATCTAATGAGGCAACCTTTATCTTTTTGGGAACAATTTTTGCAGAAAGTGAAACAAAGGGGAAAAAGCATTCTAAACTTTTTTCAAAGTATTAGTGAAAAATATTCTAATATTTCACAAAATATTCAACTCACCTTTCTTTATTTTTTTGCCTTTATTGATCTTTTTTATGCTATTTTAAACAGTATTTTTTCTTTAGGTTATTTTCCAGAAATTTTAAAAGTTTTCTTTCCTTTTATACAAGCTATTCTTTTCTCCCCTGTTTTTCAGATGTGGGCGAGCCCAGAAAAAGTCTTCTTTCTTTCTTATCTTGTTATTGAAATCATGATTGTTCGATCCACTTTTAATTTTTCCAAGTTAGTTAAATATAATGTTCTTCTAGTATTTGCTTTATTAATGTTACAAGGATTGGCTATTAGTTATTGGGATCTTCTTTTCCATCGTGAAATTGCAACTTCTGCAGCTATTTGGGCTATTGATAAAGGACCTCTTTTACATATAGATAAAAGTGTAGCGGTTGCTTTCTTTCTTAATACTTTTATTGTTTTTAGTTTATTTTATTTATATTTTTATTTTTGTGCCTTACAAGGAAAATTTGCCACGATTCCAAAAATGGAATGGCTAACAGATTCTGTTGCTTTTTGGCTCCATATTCGAACTCCTACAATGAATATTGGAAATGGAAATGAAAATGAAATGGAGGAAAATTCCGAGGGAGACGAAAATGATGATTAAAAAAAATAAAGATTTTTAAATCTTTATTTTTTTCTCGATTTTATTTAAGTATTAAAATTTTCTGTTATTTCTTCTTCTAAAATATTCACAAATCCTGAAGGTGTAAAATTAACTCTTCCATCTACTAAAGCATATAAAGTGTGATCTCTGCCACAACCTACTTTTCTTCCAGGTTTAAATTTAGTTCCTCGTTGACGAACTAAAATTGAACCACTTTTCACTTGTTGGGATCCTGTACATTTTACACCTAATCTTTTTGATTGTGATTCACGCGTATTTCTTGTGCTCCCTGCCCCCATTTTATGTGCCATTTTCTATTCCTCTTTTTTTCATTTTAATTTTTTGTATCTATTTGAACTCGTGTATATGGTTGTCTATGCCCACGAACACGTGTATAATTTTTTTTTGGTTTTGTTTTCAAAACTGTAATTTTTTTCCCTTTTACTTGTTGAATAATTTTTGCAGGAATTTGACTATTTCCTAAGAAGGGTTTTCCTAATTGGATTTCATTATTTTTTCTAAAAAATAATACTTTTTTTATATATATATAATCTCCTAAATTCACTTGATTTATATAATCTACATCATACCATTGACCTGGTTTTAGCAAAAATTGTTTTCCTGAGGTTTGAGCAATTGCATATTTCATAGGTTTCGTTTCTTTTTTTTGCTTGAATTTTTCTTTTTGCTGGAATCCTTTTAGAAGTATAAAAAATTTTTCGATCTTTGTAAATCAAAAAGACTTCAAAGAAAAGCCCTTTGTCTTAGTGGATTGTCTCTCAGCAAAAATCTTCTCCTATCAAGGTTCCAGTTCTATTATGCAGATGGAGAGACTTGAACTCTCACGAAATTTTTCACTAGATTCTAAGTCTAGCGCGTCTACCAATTACGCCACATCTGCTCAACTTCCTATTCTAATTTATGTCGATTATCTTTGTCAAACAATAAAGTTCGTTTTCTCTTTTATCTCAACCATTTTTCTTATATAATAATGGTGTTAATTACAAAAATTTTCTTAAAAACACTTACTTTAAAATAAAAATATTAACAAATTAGTTAATTATAATAAAAGCTAAAAATACATAATACAATAAGTAAAATTTTAATTTGAAATTTATTAATATGAAAATAATTTTAACATTTACTCCTATCTTAATAGCAGCGTCTTGGGCATTATATAATATTTTCTTTTTAATTAAGAAAAGTATCCTTCTGCAGATTAAAATTTCAAAAATTCTTTAAATAAAAGCATAATATTATGCTTTTATTTATTTATGTTAACAAAGAAAGTTCCAAAGATTTTTTATATTTTTCAATTAATATTAATGGATGTACTAAATTTTTATTAATTTCAAATGGAGACACTTGTCCAATATCTTTTAAATCATAAATTCCATAAAATCCATCTGATTTAAAATTTTCAGGAAAATTATGAGAATCTTTTAATTCAATATCTTCAAAATATCCTAAACGTAATTTTAACCAAGATATATATTGAGGATCTGTAGAAATCATTATAGCAAAATAATCATTATTTATAAATTCTATTTCTTGTTTTTTTTGCTTATAAAAACATGTCTTTTTTATTTTTTCTTTAATTTCTAAATTATTTAAAAAAAGAGGAGAAAAAACTACCCAAAAATTTAATTGTAATTTTTTACTTATAAAATGATTAACTCTCTCTCTAATTACTTCTTCTATAACTTGGTTTTTAAAAAAATCCTGTTGACTTAAACCTATGTAATAATATTTCATTATATTTTTATTTTAAAGTAAGTGTTTTTAAGAAAATTTTTGTAATTAACACCATTATTATATAAGAAAAATGGTTGAGATAAAAGAGAAAACGAACTTTATTGTTTGACAAAGATAATCGACATAAATTAGAATAGGAAGTTGAGCAGATGTGGCGTAATTGGTAGACGCGCTAGACTTAGAATCTAGTGAAAAATTTCGTGAGAGTTCAAGTCTCTCCATCTGCATAATAGAACTGGAACCTTGATAGGAGAAGATTTTTGCTGAGAGACAATCCACTAAGACAAAGGGCTTTTCTTTGAAGTCTTTTTGATTTACAAAGATCGAAAAATTTTTTATACTTCTAAAAGGATTCCAGCAAAAAGAAAAATTCAAGCAAAAAAAAGAAACGAAACCTATGAAATATGCAATTGCTCAAACCTCAGGAAAACAATTTTTGCTAAAACCAGGTCAATGGTATGATGTAGATTATATAAATCAAGTGAATTTAGGAGATTATATATATATAAAAAAAGTATTATTTTTTAGAAAAAATAATGAAATCCAATTAGGAAAACCCTTCTTAGGAAATAGTCAAATTCCTGCAAAAATTATTCAACAAGTAAAAGGGAAAAAAATTACAGTTTTGAAAACAAAACCAAAAAAAAATTATACACGTGTTCGTGGGCATAGACAACCATATACACGAGTTCAAATAGATACAAAAAATTAAAATGAAAAAAAGAGGAATAGAAAATGGCACATAAAATGGGGGCAGGGAGCACAAGAAATACGCGTGAATCACAATCAAAAAGATTAGGTGTAAAATGTACAGGATCCCAACAAGTGAAAAGTGGTTCAATTTTAGTTCGTCAACGAGGAACTAAATTTAAACCTGGAAGAAAAGTAGGTTGTGGCAGAGATCACACTTTATATGCTTTAGTAGATGGAAGAGTTAATTTTACACCTTCAGGATTTGTGAATATTTTAGAAGAAGAAATAACAGAAAATTTTAATACTTAAATAAAATCGAGAAAAAAAATAAAGATTTAAAAATCTTTATTTTTTTTAATCATCATTTTCGTCTCCCTCGGAATTTTCCTCCATTTCATTTTCATTTCCATTTCCAATATTCATTGTAGGAGTTCGAATATGGAGCCAAAAAGCAACAGAATCTGTTAGCCATTCCATTTTTGGAATCGTGGCAAATTTTCCTTGTAAGGCACAAAAATAAAAATATAAATAAAATAAACTAAAAACAATAAAAGTATTAAGAAAGAAAGCAACCGCTACACTTTTATCTATATGTAAAAGAGGTCCTTTATCAATAGCCCAAATAGCTGCAGAAGTTGCAATTTCACGATGGAAAAGAAGATCCCAATAACTAATAGCCAATCCTTGTAACATTAATAAAGCAAATACTAGAAGAACATTATATTTAACTAACTTGGAAAAATTAAAAGTGGATCGAACAATCATGATTTCAATAACAAGATAAGAAAGAAAGAAGACTTTTTCTGGGCTCGCCCACATCTGAAAAACAGGGGAGAAAAGAATAGCTTGTATAAAAGGAAAGAAAACTTTTAAAATTTCTGGAAAATAACCTAAAGAAAAAATACTGTTTAAAATAGCATAAAAAAGATCAATAAAGGCAAAAAAATAAAGAAAGGTGAGTTGAATATTTTGTGAAATATTAGAATATTTTTCACTAATACTTTGAAAAAAGTTTAGAATGCTTTTTCCCCTTTGTTTCACTTTCTGCAAAAATTGTTCCCAAAAAGATAAAGGTTGCCTCATTAGATTGAATGTTAGTTTTAATTAATTTGTAAACAAAATTATAAACGAAGAAAAAAACGGAATGAAAGTGTAATATATAATATATCAATATATATTTCTTAAAAAGAGAAAGCTTTTATATTGAAAAAAAGATCTTCTAAGAATTATTATAAAAATCAAAAAAAAAGGAAACAAAGGAAAAAATTTTTTAAAACCTAGAGAAAAAATCATATTTCAACCAAGCAAAGAAAAAGTATACAGGTGAGAGAGCATTAAAAAGATTGATTAAAATTAAAGAATGAGAAAGAAAAGTCATGAAACAATTTGTATATGAAATAAAAATTGAATCAACTCAATTAAGATTAAAAACTGAAGAAGAGTTACGTGATCAAACAGAAAAATTGAAAAAACGTAGTCAAAAAGAAGAACTGTCAAAAATAATTCCTCAATGGTTTGCACTTGTCCAAGAAATTTCAAATAGAAAATTAGGGTTAAAACATTTTGATACTCAACTTTTAGCTGGAGTTCATCTTCATCAAGGGAAAATAGTAGAAATGAAAACAGGAGAAGGAAAAACCTTAGCTTCTACTTTACCTGTTTCTTTAAATGCTTTATTAAAAAAAGGAGTTCATGTTGTAACTGTCAATGATTACCTAGCTGAAAGAGATCAAAAATGGATGGGAAAAATATATACGGAATTAGGTCTATCGGTAGGACTAGTAAAGAGTACAAGTTCAGTTATCGAGAAAAAGAAAAGTTATTTTTCCGACATTACATACGTAACTAATTCAGAAGTAGTTTTTGATTATTTACGTGATAGTTCAGCTTCCCATTTAACTGAAGTTGTTCAGAGACCTTTTTCTTTTTGCGTGATTGATGAGATTGATTCTATTCTAATTGATGAAGCAAGAACTCCTTTAATTTTGTCAACAGTAAGCAAAAATTTAAATAAAAACAAATTATTCCTAGCAAAATTTATTGCAAATTGGTTAGAAAAAGATGTGCATTTTCAAGTAGATGAAAAACGTAGAGATATCAATTTAACAGAAAGCGGTTATAAAAAAGCAAAAGAAAAGTTGGGAAAAAATACTCTCTACGACTCTAATGATCCTTGGATTTTAGAAATTTTAAATGCCTTAAAAGCTCAATATATATTTAAACTAAATAAAGACTATATAGTTTTAAATAACAAAATTTTAATTGTAGATGAATTCACCGGGCGTATTATGGAAGATCGTCGATGGAGTTTAGGAATTCATGAAGCAATTGAAGCAAAAGAAAATGTTCTAATTGGAGGGGGAACAAAAACAAAAAGTTCAATAACTTATCAAAACTTTTTTACTCTATATCCAAAATTAGCCGGAATGACAGGAACAGGAAAAACAGCTGAAAAAGAATTTCAAGATATTTACAAATTAGAAGTAGTTGTTTTACCTACGGCAAAACCAATGATTCGAAAAGATTTTTCAGATTTAGTTTATCAAACAGAGTTGGCAAAATGGAAAGCAGTTTTAAATAAAACAAAAGAATGTTTTTCAAAAGGACAACCAATTTTAATAGGAACAGCAAGTGTAGAAAAGTCTGAATTTTTATCTGAACTTTTTAAAATTTCAAAAATTCCACATCAAATTTTAAATGCAAAACCTGAAAATGTTGCCCGCGAAAGTGAAATTGTAGCTCAAGCTGGAGAACGTTATGCAGTTACAATTGCAACCAATATGGCAGGACGAGGAACAGATATTATTTTAGGTGGAAATACAAGTTTTAAAGTCAAACAAAAACTTCGTGAAATTTTAATTGAAAACAAAAATAATGAAATTTCTTTAAAGAAAGAAGAAGAACATCTTTTGAAAAAAATTTTTACAGAATATGAAACTCGAGAGCAACTTGAATTAGATTTAAGCAATTTACCTTACTCTTTAGAAACTTGTCAAGAAAGTTTGAGACTTTTTTACAATTCACTTTATGAAGAAATTTCCAAAAGTTGGATAAAAGAAAATTCGGAAGTAAAATCATTAGGTGGATTATTTGTACTAGGAACAGAACGACATGAAACTAGACGAATTGATAATCAACTTCGTGGTCGAGCAGGAAGACAAGGTGATCCTGGAAACTCTCAGTTTTATGTTTCTCTAGAAGATGAATTAATGAAAATTTTTGGAGGAGAGAATATTCGTCGTTGGGTTGAATATTTAGTTCAAGATAAAGACATTCCTTTGGAATCAAATTTATTAACCAGCAGTTTAGAAAATGCGCAAAAAAAAGTTGAAAACTACAATTATGATTTGCGTAAAAATGTTTTTCAATATGATGAAATTTTAAATGTTCAACGAAAAGAGCTTTTTCAAGCAAGAAACGAAATATTACGTGATGAAATTTCAGAAGATTTCTTTTTTCGTTATTGTGAATCTTTCCTTGATGAACAAATTCTTTCTTTTATTAAAAAAACGAGTAACAATTATTTTTTTAAACTTCAATCAGAACTTCAAAAATGGTTTGATTCTTATTCAATAGATCAATTAAAAACTGAAAGTAAAGAAACTCCAAAAAATCTCTATTCGGAATTATGGATTTCAAATGATCTTCGATTTGCCCAATCTAATTTATATCAACAAGGTTTTCTTCAAAGTAATCGCTCAATTTTATATCTTTTGATTATAGATATTTATTGGACAGAACATTTAGAAAGAATGACATATATACGAGAAACAATTAATTGGCGAGCTTATGGTCAACAAAATCCTTTAATGGAGTATAATGTAGAAGCTTTTCAATCTTTTAAATTAATGTTCGACCAAATTCGTTCTGCTATGATATACTATTTTTTAAATAATCCATTAAATTATTAAATTAAAAGATAAAAGAAAAATGACAAAACACACATTAAATGGAGGACGAAAAAAAGTAATTAAAACTTCAGGATTTCGCGCAAGATTAGCGACAAAAAAAGGAAGAAAAGTTTTAAAAAAGAGAAGAAGTAAAGGACGTTGGAAATTATCAATTTAATTCGCAATTTCTATCAAAAAAAGATAACTCTTCTATTCTTAAAAAAAGAAAGATTTATGAAATTACTTTCTCTTCAAAAATCATTGAAATTTCTTACTGGTGTAAAATTTGCTTTAATTATATTTGCTTGTCTAGCGATTGCTAGTTCTCTAGGATCTTTTATTGAACAAGAAGAGACTTTAGAGTTTTATAAAGAAAATTATCCTATAGAAAAACCAATTTTTGGAATTGTGACATGGCAATTTATCGCGTTTTTTGGATTAGACCATGTTTATAGAACATGGTGGTTTTTCTTTTTATTACTTTTTTTAGTCATTAGTTTAATCAGTTGTACACTAACTCGACAATTTCCAATTTTTTTCAAATTCAAAAGAATATTTTTTTCGAAAAAAAAAAAATCTTTTCTCTCTTTGCCATTTTCGGTAAAAATAAAAAATCTTTCATATTTAAAAGAAAGCCTTCTTTTAAAAATTCAAGATTTGAACTTTTATACTTATCAGAAAGAAAATTTTGTTTATGGATATAAAGGACTAATAGGAAGAATTAGTCCAATTTTAGTTCACTTTAGTTTAATTATTATTTTATTTGGTTCTTTTCTAAGTGCTTTTAATAATTTCAAAGCTCAAGAAGTTTTACCAAAAGGAGAAATTTTTCATATTCAAAATCCCGTTCAAATTGGATGGTTTACTTCCCTTCCTACAGTAACAACAAGAATAAATGATTTTTGGGTTGAATATGAAAATAATCGAATCCATCAGTTTTATTCAAACTTATCTATTTTAGATTCTGTAGGAAAAGAAATTAGAAATCAAACTATTTCAGTCAATAATCCTTTAAGATACAAAAATATAGATTTTTATCAAAGTGACTGGAACCTTTTAGGAGTTCGATTTGGAAACGAACAAAATTCTAAAAATTCAACAAAGATTCTTTATGAAGTACCTCTTTTTTCTTTAGAAAAAAGCTCAAAATCTTGGATTACTTGGATTCCCAATCCAACAAACCTTCTTTCTTCAGAAACAAGAAATACCTTAATTTTTGATCAATTACAAAATACTTTTTTTGTTTATGATAAAAACGGAAATTTTTTAAAAATGAGCCAAATTGGAGATTCTTTAGATTTCAATTTTCAAATTCTAGAGATTTTACCTTCAACAGGATTACAAATTAAATATGATCCAAGTATTTTCATTATTTATTTTGGATTTGGACTCTTAATGTTTACTGCTAGTCTCAGCTATCTTCCTTATACTCAAATTTGGATTTTTCAAGAATCCACAAATTCTTGGATAGGAGGATCTACAAATCGTGGGAAAATTAAACTAGAAATCGAATTCGAAAATCTAGTTCGTTCCATAGAAAAATTTCTTTCTAAAAGTGCTTTTCTTAAAAAAGGACAATAGACCTTTTTTAAGATTGCTTTTCCATTGTCTCAACCTAAAAAGATTTTTTGTTTGTATACAATATAAGGAGTAATATATAGAGTAGAGAATCCTAGTAGCTCAGTGGTAGAGCGGTCGGCTGTTAACCGATAGGTCGTTGGTTCAAGCCCAACCTGGGGAGTTTAAACAAAAAAAAAGTTAAAAAACAAGATAAAAAATAAATTCTTTTTCTAAAATTCATATCTTTTTCTTAGTTTTTAAATTTCTCAAAATCATAAAGAATAGAAAGTAATAAAAAAGAATTATAATAAAGATATTAAAGAAAATTTTGGAGAAAATTTATGAGTCATACAGTAAAAATTTATGATACTTGCATTGGATGTACTCAATGCGTTCGAGCTTGTCCAACTGACGTTCTTGAAATGGTAGTTTGGGAAGATTGTCGTGCTGGTCAAATAGCTTCGGCTCCTCGAACAGAAGATTGTGTTGGTTGTAAAAGATGTGAAAGTGCCTGTCCTACAGACTTTTTAAGTGTTCGAGTATATTTGGGAGGAGAAACAACTCGTAGTATGGGGCTTGCATATTAATATTAATAAAGACTAGATAATAAAAGATTATTAAATAAGATAAAAAAATGTTTCATATTATGAAGTAGAAACTTCATAATATAAAATATTTTAAAAAATGTATTTTAGAATGTTTTGAACAAGAAAATTTATCAAAATTCTATAAAACCCATCCATAACTATGAAGTCCTTTTCCTAAAAAATTAACGCCTAAATAACAAATCCAAATAACAAAAAAACCACATGAACCTAAAATTGCAGCTTGTTTTCCTTGCCAACCTTTCAACAAACGAGAATGTAAATAAATTGCAAAAACTAACCAAGTTATTAATGCCCACGTTTCTTTCGGATCCCAACTCCAATAAGAACCCCAAGCTTCATTTGCCCAAACAGCTCCAGAAATAATTCCAATCGTTAAAAAAGGAAAACCTAATCCTATTATTCGATAACTCCATAAATCTACCGTTTGAAGAAGGGAAAAGTTTGAGTAAGGAAGAGGTAAAGAACTAGTTTCAATAGAAGAAGAAGATGAAATGGAAAAATTTTGAATTTCTAAATTTTTTTCTTTTCTCTTTTCTTTTCTTTTTGAAAAACTAAAGAAAGCTAAATATAAAAGAGATAATAAAGAACCTATAATTAACGTCGCATAACTAATCATCATCATAGTAACATGCATCATTAACCAATTGGATTGTAAAGAGGGGACAAGAGGTAAGGCTTTTTGCATCTCTATTGGTAAAGTCAGACTAGAAAAACCGGATAAAAAAAATACAATAGGACTTGCAATAGCCCCTATAATCTTACTTTTTGTTTGAAATTCTAGAAATAAATGAATGGTAGAAATTCCCCAGCTTAGAAAAATTAATGATTCATATAAATTACTTAATGGAAAATATTTTTCTTCAATCCATCTCATTAACAAAGTCAAAGCAAAGGTAAAATTACTTCCAATAACTAAACAAGTACAAATTTGAAAAAGAACAGAATTTTTAGGAAAATAAAAACTGATCCAATAAAGAATCATAGCAAAAAACAAAAAAAAAACATCCAGAATTGGAAATTGATAATCAAAAAACATAATTTTTTTTATTCTTTTAAGAAAAATTTAGAAGAAAAGAAATCTAGAGGAAATTGAGAGAATCCAGTTTCTTTTTTGAAACAAACTTTAAATTTTTTTTCTTTCTCTTTTTATTTTAAAATTTTTATTTCGAACAAGGTTTCAAATCTTTTTCCAATAATTTCTTTTTGAAATTGGGAATTAAAAAAAGATTTATCATTAATAAAATTTCTTTTGGAAGAGGGGACGACTATGACAGCAACTTTAGAAAGATATGAAAGCCTAAGTATCTGGGAACGTTTTTGTTCTTGGATTACAAGTTTAGAAAACCGTTTATACATTGGTTGGTTTGGTGTAGTAATGATTCCTACACTTTTAACTGCTACTACTTGTTTTATTATCGCCTTTATCGCTGCTCCGCCAGTAGATATTGATGGTATCCGTGAACCAGTAGCTGGTTCTTTAATGTATGGAAATAACATCATCACTGGTGCTGTTATTCCTAGTTCGAACGCTATTGGTGTTCACTTCTATCCAATTTGGGAAGCTGCTTCTGTAGATGAATGGTTATATAATGGTGGTCCATACCAACTTATTGTATTACACTTCTTAACTGGGGTTGCTTGTTATTTAGGTCGTGAATGGGAACTAAGCTTCCGATTAGGAATGCGTCCATGGATTTTCGTTGCTTTCTCTGCTCCAGTAGCAGCAGCAACTGCTGTATTCTTAATTTACCCAATCGGTCAAGGAAGCTTCTCTGATGGTATGCCTTTAGGAATTTCAGGAACATTTAACTTCATGTTAGTTTTCCAAGCTGAACATAACATCTTAATGCATCCATTCCATATGGCTGGTGTACTTGGTGTATTTGGTGGTTCTTTATTCTCTGCAATGCACGGTTCTCTAGTTACTTCTAGTTTAATTCGTGAAACAGCTGAAGGAGAATCTACAAACTATGGTTACAAATTTGGTCAAGAAGAAGAAACTTATAACATCGTAGCTGCTCATGGTTACTTTGGACGTTTAATCTTCCAATACGCAAGTTTCAACAACTCTCGTTCTTTACACTTCTTCTTAGCTGCTTGGCCAGTTATCGGTATCTGGTTAACTGCTTTAGGAATTAGCACAATGGCATTCAACTTAAATGGTTTCAACTTCAACCAATCTATCGTTGATAGCCAAGGTCGTGTAATTAACACTTGGGCTGACATTCTTAACCGTGCGAACTTAGGGATTGAAGTAATGCATGAACGTAATGCTCACAACTTCCCTCTTGACTTAGCAGTTTCTGCTCCAGTTATCGTTGGTTAATTCTCACAAAATTTCAAAAAAATTATGTAACAAAATACATAATTTTTTTGAAATTTTCTTATTTCTTAATTATTTTTTACTAATATTCATAAAAAAAGAAAAAGAATAAAAAATTATTTTGCAAAGAGAAAATCTCTTCTTCTATATTCAAAAAAGTAGTTAAAAAACTATGATCTTGAAAAACATATTTCTATTTTTCTGAATAAATTTTTCATAATTTTATCTTACGATTAATTGATATTTTCCTTAGTTTTATTTTCAATCCATTTAGGATTTAACTCCATAACACCTAGTTTTTCTAGACCTTTATAAACTGTGTTCCTTGATAAATTTAAATTTTTCTTGTGTTAAGACAGTCTTACGACCAGGATACTTAACCTTTCTTAATTCAGGATCATTCTTTATCCGATCAATTCCTGCTTTCTTATTTCTTTCAAATACTTTTTTCCAATCATCAAAACAAAAGAAAATTAATTAATAGTTTGTTTAAGAAATCTAAAACTGCTCTTGTTTTAAAAAATTTAGAACTGTTAAAAACCAAATTACAAACTATAACCGAATAACTAATTAATCATATTTATGGACGCAAAACAAATTCAAAACATATTTGAAGATTATTACTCAAATAATCAAAAGAAAATCAATAAATGGGAGGGTTTTAAAAAGAAAATTTCACTTTTTTTTTCACAAATAAGATTATTGGTTAAAAAATATGGAAACTCTAAGTTAAGAACTTATTATTTGATTTTCTTTTTTTTCAACTAACGCTTGAGATATTTTTTTTAATAATAATTAAACAATCTTAATCTTTATAAAAATAGAAACAATATGAGGGACAATGATTTAAATCATAAAGTGGTTATTAACGTGGACCAGCATTGGATTTTTGATGAAGATCTGGGTTTTTATCGTTCTTACACCTTTCAACATTCTCTTCAAGATCAAATAATAGAAAATTTCTTAAATAAAGGAATAGGGTTTTTAGGAAAAATGGCTGGTTTTTTTTTTACTGGAGGCTTCTTACTATCAGTTTTAGCATCTGAAACTATGACCGAAACTATTCAAATTGTTGACACCCTCATCGAAGGAAATACAGTGAACAAAGGTATTGTGCACAAAAGTGCACAACTCTTTGACATTGGATTTCCTAAGAATTCTATTCTTAACAAACTTCCTCATAATCTTCAAATTCAAGGAGGTTCTGTTTTTGATCCTTCTCTTTTCCTTTTTCTTATGTTTTCTCCGTTGAATCCTTTTTCTACGGCCAAAGATACCATCAAAGTTGGACGATATCTTTGGGATTTTCTTAATAAAAAGAAAAAAAAGAGGAGAATCCAAATTTTGATTTTGATTTTCTTGGAAATAATCCTACTCCCAATGAAAAAGATAAAAATGATAACACAAAAAAACCTTTTCCTTTTTCTTTTCCTTTTTCTAATTCTCTTGGGATTTTTGTCGGTCTTATACTATATGAATTTTTTTCTCGCCAACCTCGCAGTGGGCTTCCTAAGTTACCTGTTGAACTTCCCGTTAAAATTCCTGATAAAAAGCCCACGTGGAAAGATTTTCTTTTTGAACATAAACAAATTCTTTTTGCTTTTCTTTTTTTCTTTTTTCTTCTTCTTTTCTAAAAAAATCTTAAAAGTCATTACTGAACCCGATTATAGAAATAATATGGTTAACAAAACTTTTGAGGGTGTCGATGGTTGGAGAAAATCTTTCAATGATTTAACTAATCAATTTGTTAACTTATTTAAAACTCAAGTTGAAAAGACTGATAAAGCACAACAAGAAAATGTCAAACGACTTACTAACGATAATGACACTTTAAAACAAAAAAACAAAACTCTTGAAAACGATTTCAATCACGAAAAAGATGAAAAAAATAGATGTTTACTTGATACCAAAATCACTATAACTAACCTTAATAATACTCTTCATAATTGTCTTGAGAAAAAAGATGAATATATACAGGCTTTTAATTATGCTTCCAAGAATTTGAATCAGTGTCAGAGTGATAATGAGGAAGTTCTCAAAGGTATTGGGATGGTTCGAGACTCCTTTATACGCAATAATATAGACACTAAAGAATTTGACGAGATAGTTAATAAGGACAAATTCTCTCTTGATCTTCCTACTGGTTATATTTTTCCTGCTTTACCTAACATTCCTATGGAAGGAGGAGAGACAAACAATGAAAAAAAGTAGGCTTTCTTAAGAAAATTAAAAAGGGTCTCAGTGGAATTCAAAAAGAAATTTCTAATGCTCTTATTCAAATCGATCCTCTTACTTATACTAATATGCTTCCTTTCTAACCTTTTTTTTACTTTACTATTTCACTTTTATGATTTTTAGAAAAAAGATAAACAAGATTCCTAATCCTATTTCCAATAAATTCTTACTTCGAAAAGCTCTTATTAAAAAATTTCAAATTTTTACTTTACATAATTACCAAGAAGTTCAAGACTTTAAACTACAATTTCTTAGTCATACTACTCAGTCTTCAAAGACAGACAGAGACTATCACTCTTTTTTTAACCTTTTTTGCTTCGCTCTCTTTCTTCTTCCTTTACTTTCTTCTATATACAAAAACAACAATCAGGATATTCGACCTATTGTTGATCAACAAATCGATCATAAGCTTCAACAAATCGATCTTTCTTTTGTTCTCAAAAATTCTTTTTCTCATTTTCTTACTTTTTCTAATTGGAAAGATTTCACTTTTAAACTCTTTCTTGTCTCTTGCGCTGGTTCTCTTTTACGTGCTCTTCTTTCTTATTTCTTTCAACAACTTTTTTTCAATTCTCTTAATCATACTCATAAAAAATCTCTTTGAATACTTAGGGGAAAATTCATCTACCTTTTTTAGATGGATTTTCTTTTACCACAGAAAAAACACTGTTATTAGCTTCTTACTTACACTTTCACGTAATTCTACCTTTTCTTACTGTTCATACTCAGGGATTTCGTTTTAGACTATGATCAACGTACTCTTTCTAATTCATTCATTTTCTTCCAGAGAATCAATCTGATTGATTTAGAAAATACTTTCTTCTAGAATCTATCGAAAGGACGAAGAAAAGAAATTCGGTTCTATGTTATAAAAGAAGAACCATTACAAGGATTTCAATTTACAAAGATAATAATAATTAATATAGATAGTAATCATAAAAATATATAAAGATTTTCAAGGTCATCAACTAAAAGAACAAGACCAAGGACCAAAGGAGCATATAACAATCAGGGTTGGTTAATTAGTTTTTTTTTTATTCTCTCGTATTGAGTTCTTGTTTTTTATATTTTTCAGAATTTTTACAAGGATATTTTTTCTTTGGTTTTTTAAAAATTGCTTAGAAAAATCAAGAGTTTTCGGACTTTTTGTGGAGGTGAAAAGGGGAACTTTTTCTATGATTTTTTCCCAATTTTGACATGTAAAAATGAATCAAAATCCGCTAAATATATCGGATTTTGATCATTTTTTAGATGTCATTTTTTCTTCTTTTTCAGAGAGTTTTGAAAAGAATTTCGGATAACTTTCTGTAATTTCGAAACAAAGGTTTTTAAATTTCTTTTAGAAAAAAGAACAAAGTTTACTTTCAAAGAATAAAAAAGAAAATTACGGCATTGTGCTATTTTCCCAAAGGACTCCTCCTGAAGTATCTTCGCCGCAATAATGTTTCACAGTTATGTTCGGAATGGAATAACGTGGGGCCATTATGCTAAAAACACCGCAATTAAAAGTTGATTGAACTAATTATACTTAAGAATAAGGTTTATTAGTACATCTAGGCTGAATATATTACTATACTTACACCGGATGCCTATCAAGCGACTAGTCTTGTCGCAACCAAAGAGTACTCATCTTGAGGACAGCTTCCCACTTAGATGCCTTCAGCGGTTATCTAAACCATACATAGCTACCCAGCGTCTACCGATGGCACAATAACTGGTACACTAGAGGTATGTCTTTTTCGGTCCTCTCGTACTAGAAAAAGGTCACTCTCAATACTCTAACGCCCACGCCGGATATGGACCGAACTGTTTCGCAACGTTCTGAACCCAGCTCACGTGCCGCTTTAATGGGCGAACAGCCCAACCCTTGGAACATACTACTGCTCCAGGATGCGACGAGCCGACATCGAGGTGCCAAACCTTTCCGTCGATAGGAACTCTATGGAAAGATTAGCCTGTTATCCCTAGAGTAACTTTTATCCGTTGAGTGACGACCTTTCCACACAGTATCGTCAGATCACTAAGACCAACTTTCGTTTCTGCTCGACTTGTTTGTCTCACAGTTAAGCTTTCTTTTGCCTTTGCACTCGAAGATCGATTTCTAACCGAACTGAGAAAACCTTTGTACGCCTATGTTACCTTTTGATAGGCGACCGCCCCAGTCAAACTGCCCACCTGATAATGTCTTTCAACCGGCTTACGATATGAAGTTAGAATTTTAATTTTCCCAGAGTGGTATCTCACGAATGACTCCGCTAATTCCGAAAAACTAGCATCTTAGTCTCCCACCTATTCTGCGCAAAGAAAATCGAAATCCAATATCAGGATACAGTAAAGCTTCATAGGGTCTTACTGTCCAGGCGCAGGTAGGCCGCATCTTCACAGCCAGTTCTATTTCGCCGAGTCCCTCCTCGAGACAGCTTCCAAATCATTACGCCATTCGTGCGGGTCGAAACTTACTCGACAAGGAATTTCGCTACCTTAGGACCGTTATAGTTACGGCCGCCGTTCACTGGGGCTTCAGTTATCAGCTTTGCTTGCGCTAACCAACTTCTTTAACCTTCCAGCACTGGGCAGGCGTCAGCCTCCATACGTCGTTTTACAACTTTGCGGAGACCTGTGTTTTTGCTAAACAGTTGCTTGGAACTTGATATTGCAGCCTAAAAGGCACTCTTTCTTCCGAAGTTACAGAGCTATTTTGCCGAGTTCCTTAAGGAGGGTTCTCCCGCGCTCCTTGGTATTTTCTACCTCCCTACCTGTGTCGGTTTAAGGTACAAGTAATTTTGATTTAAGGCATAGCGAGCTTTTCTTGGAAGTTTGACATTAACTACTTTGATTTTTTTCAATCTTGTATTCGTTTCTCAGCTCAGATTATTTTCTCTAATCTTCAACACCTTGATTCTTAAACCAGTAACCAATCTCTGGCTAGTCTAGCCTTCTTCGTCCCTCGATACCAATCAAAATCAGTATAGGAATATTAACCTATTATCCATCGATTACGCTTTTCAACCTCATCTTAGGACCTGACTAACCCTCCGTGGACGAGCCTTGCGGAGGAAACCTTAGGGTTTCGGAGCATTGGATTCTCACCAATGTTTTCGCTACTCAATCCGACATTCTCACTTCTGTTTCGTCCATGTCCGCTTCCGCTAACACTTCAATCTACCGCAGAACGCTCCCCTACCGATAGACAAAGTCTATCTCACAGCTTCGGCAAA